CTGTGCCCATAAGAAATCCCGGAGCCAGCCATTAATAGTAATGGAACTCTGTGCAAAATTTCCTCCTGTGATATGAGTTACCACTCCCTGATCACTTATAGTACCCCAAACATCCGACTGCATTTTCCAACTGAAATGGAAAATGACTACCGAAATTGCATTGTACATCCAGAATAGACCTAAAAAGACATGATCCCAGGCGGATACTTGACATGTCCCCCCTCTTCCAGGTCCATCACAAGGGAAGCGAAAACCCAGATTTGCTTTATCAGGTATCAAACGGGAACTGCGAGCAAATAGAACACCTTTCAGTAGTATCAATACAGTCACATGGATCGTAAATGCATGAATATGATGGACCAAAAAATCTGCGGTTCCTAATGGAATAGGTAACAAAGCGACTTTGCCCCCTACTGCTACTAACTCACTACCTCCCCAAGTTACGCTAGTACTCGTTGTTGCACCAGGAGCGGTTATACCAGGCGCTAAAGCATGGGTGTTTTGTACCCATTGAGCAAAGATGGGTTGTAATTGTATAGCAGTATCTGAAAACATATCTTGGGGCCGCCCTAAAGCACTCATGGTATCATTATGAATATATAAGCCAAAACTGTGAAACCCTAGAAATATACATGCCCAGTTAAGATGTGATATTATTGCATCGCGGTGCCTAAGGACACGATCTAATAGATCGTTGTATCGAGTAGTTGGATCGTAGTCTCTTACCATAAAAATGGCTGCATGCGCAGCAGCACCAACTATGAGAAATCCACCGATCCACATGTGATGTGTGAACAACGAAAGTTGTGTACCATAGTCAATAGCTAGGTATGGATAAGGGGGCATGGAATACATATGGTGAGCTACAACGATGGTTAAAGAGCCTAACATAGCCAGGTTAAGAGATAATTGAGCATGCCATGATGTTGTTAGGATTTCGTAGAGGCCCTTATGGCCCTGGCCTGTAAATGGACCCTTATGAGCCTCTAAAATGTCTTTAAGTCCATGACCAATGCCCCAGTTAGTCCTATACATATGACCGGCGATCAAGAAAAGAATTGCTATAGCTAAATGATGGTGTGCAATATCACTCAGCCATAGACCCCCTGTTATTGGATTTAATCCTCCACGAAAACTAAGAAAATCTGAATATTTTGACCAATTCAAGGTGAAAAAAGGAGTTGCTCCTTCGGCAAAACTAGGATAAAGTTGAGCCAAAAGATCCCTATTCAAGATGAATTCATGAGGAAGTGGTATCTCTTTAGGATCAACTCCAGCATCAAGAAATTGATTAATCGGCAAAGATACATGGATTTGGTGTCCCGCCCAAGAAAGAGACCCAAGCCCTAGTAACCCCGCTAAATGGTGATTCAACATAGATTCTACATCTTGGAACCAAACCAATTTTGGGGCGGCTTTATGATAATGGAACCAACCGGCAAAAAGCATTAATGATGCAAAGACCAATGCACCAATTGCAGTACAATAAAGTTGTAATTCACTAGTTATTCCAGATGCTCGCCAAATCTGAAAAAAGCCGGAGGTTATTTGTATTCCTCGGAAACCCCCGCCCACATCACCATTCAATATTTCTTGACCAACTATTGGCCAAACTACCTGGGCGCTAGGTCCAATGTGAGCAGGATCGCTTAGCCATGCTTCATAATTAGAAAAACGGGCGCCATGGAAGTACATGCCACTCAGCCAAAGAAAGATAATGGAGAGTTGACCAAAATGAGCACTAAATACTTTTCGGGAGATCTCCTCCAAATCATTGGTATGACTGTCGAAATCGTGAGCATCAGCATGTAGGTTCCAGATCCAAGTGGTAGTATCAGGGCCCTTAGCTATTGTTCTCGAGAAATGGCCTGGTCTAGCCCATTCCTCAAAAGACGTTTTTACGGGATCCCTATCTACAACAATTTTCACTTCTGGTTCCGGCGAACGAATAATCATTAAGTCCTCCTCTTTCCGGACAACACATACAAAGAGACCTGCCAACAGTCAAGTTTTTAGTGAAACCTCTGAAAGATGGATATTTTTTTTTATCATCGGTCCCCCATCTCTCATCCATCTATTTTATTTAGTTATTAACTAGAGCAATTATGATATCGAAGTTGATCCGGGGCAAGTGTTCGGATCTATTATGACATAACGATTAGGTGCCCAACGGACCCTTTTTATTATCAAATACCTTTTACTTTTCCTGGCATGACGAAGATGTTTTTTTTTGCTAGTGTATTTATATCTGAATGTCAAAGTGCCCATATCGATATACTTCTATGAAACATCTTCTTATGCGATATCCATATTTAGTAATTTGGGGGCATACTTTATTTATTTATTTATTAGCTATATCCTATACGATTTGATACTGCTGTATCCCTATCATTTATCCTTATGGGATACTATACAAAATAGAATTTTTTAGGAGGAAGAGATATAATGAAATTCTTGATTGGATCTTCTCATAGTAACTATCTATTTTAGTTGATTGATGGATCCAATCACCATTTTTATTTTAATAAATTTAATTAAAAATTAAAAAAAGAGTGCTTTTATTCGAATTCGAAACGCCTCGTGATCTTCAACCAATTATGTGCTTCAATATAATTACCTGGAGTAAGCGCTATAGCTTGTTTCCAATACTCAGCAGCTTGATCGAACCAAGCCTCCGCAATTTCAGAATCACCCTGTAGAATGGCCTGTTCTCCCCGGTCGGAATAGGTGGTTAAATTCCTTCCCTTAGAACCGTACTTGAGAGTTTCCTGCCTCATACGGCTCAGCAATCGACTCTTTTTCTGTCCCATCTTTTTAATCTACCCTATGCTAACTGAATTAGATTTTTCATAAACCTATCCTAGTTTTCTTGGGTTAACCAGACGAAGTTAAGTTAATTACATAAGTTTCAAACTCTAATTTTGATCAATAATCAGTTTTATCTTTTCTCCTACCTTCATAAGAATTAACTCCCCCTATATCGTTAGGATTTTCTGAAAGGTAACTATCTCGGTTTCATCTCATAATATGAAATTCATATAGAATTTTTGAAAAAGACTTTCCTCCGTAAGAAAAAAGAACTTACTATCTTTGGGATCTGATGCTACACCGCTGCTCAATACTTTAGTAGATCGACTCTATTACATAAGTAGATTCCTAACTTTATATCTCATATTATGACATAAGTAAGCAGTTCTTAACTGTATCGACCTAATAACTTGCTAATTGATCTTTACGGTGCTTTCTCTATCAATTCGATCCTTTATCCATAGAGTATATAGGCGTACTTATTCATTTATATTTGAAGTATTTTTCCTTGCTACAGCTGATAAAAATCGTTGCTTTGGACGATACATATGTAGAAAGCCTATTTTATTCTAGTATTTACTAGCCTTTATCTTTTTTCTATAATGGAGATAGTCGCACGTAATGACAGATCACGGCCATATTATTAAAAGCTTGTGGTAAGAATGGGTTTCGTTCTAGTGCCCGGAAATAATATTCCAAAGCCTTCGTATGCTCTCCGTTGCTTGTGTGTATAAGGCCTATATTATAGAGTATATAACTTCGATCATAGGGATCAATTTCTGGTCGCGTAGCTTCATAATAATTCTGTAAAGCTTCCGCATAATTTCCTTCGGATTGAGCCGACATCCGTTACGGCCGTTCATTCTATTCAAAGAATCTCCGTTCCAGAACCGTACATGAGATTTTTATCTCATACGGCTCCTCCCCTCTGTGCATAGTACTAAGGGACATAATCTCTGGAATCAAGATTTCACTATTCTCATTTATGAACTGATGGGGGCTAGTATTTTTACAAGAAATTTCTAGCCAGCCTTCCCGAAAGAGGTCTTTTCTTAACACCAATTGTATTAGTGCTAGATGAAAATAGTCACTCCAACAATTTCTTTGTTCACAACGCCTTCTATTTCCAGGAATCAGTCACTTCAACAATCTTTGATGGTTATATGGGTATCCAAAGTACAAACGAGATGGATGTTTGTTGTCCCAACCATTCATTCTTATTAGTCCCAATACCGAGAAGGGGAAGGGGTGATTTATAATATAACAAAGTTTTCGTGTTGTTGATTCCGTAGAGTAGTGCTTCTTCCTCTATGCCGCCCATTGGTACTAGTGGCGTAGTATTGACCCGCAATCCAGAACCCATAGGTGTAACCTTTCGCTCAATACTAAAATCGATAATTCAAGCATCTGAAGCCGTATCAATCGAGGATACACGACAGAAGGAATTGTTCTATCTTTAAACTTCACCTTCACCAAGCGTTGGTTTAAAAAAAATTTGTTTCTTTCTATCCCGAACCACGCTTCTCTCTCTCAGATTAAGGTCTAAAAAAGCAAGAAAAAAAATCAAATCGCACCATCTCTGTAATAGGTAAATGCCTTTTTTTCCCCTGAAGTTGTCGGAATTATTCGTAATAAGATATTGGCTACAATTGAAGAAGTCTTATCAATAAAATTTCCATTTATCCGGGATCTAGGCATAATTAACAATCCATTCTATAATTCTTCTCATTTTCCCAAAGGAAAATTATCCGAATTGTACAGTAGTACGAAATATCATAAAAATAGACTAATTCTAAAAAAAGATGTGGATATTACGCTCAAATTGTGCCCAAGGGGGGATGATGAAATATTTGAATGAGATTGGATTTCCTACAAATTAAGTAGTATACTGATAAACAGAACTATTACGATTTTCTCTAAGTTGACTAACCAAGGACTTTATTTTACTATAGATTCTGGTAACTCGAAAAGTTTTGATTTGGTTATAATCAATAAAGAATGGAATAAGAATTCCATGATAAAATAGAGGAGAGTAACCATACTCTTTTGTTTGCATAATGCGTATGCGTCATACAATTGAAATATAAAAATCCATTAAGTAAATTGGTGTTGAGAAATATGAAATTTGAAAGGAATCTTTTAGTCCTATGTAACCAGTAATGGGTCCTACTCGTACTGGAATAAATAATATGAATGACTCGCTATTCACTTCACTCGGTTTCTGGTCAATAATAAGATTATGATTATGTAGGAGAGATGGCCGAGTGGTTCAAGGCGTAGCATTGGAACTGCTATGTAGGCTTTTGTTTACCGAGGGTTCGAATCCCTCTCTTTCCGTTTCTATCGAGTCATCAACGTTACTGATCACAATGTATCAAATCAAATTCAAATAACAATTGATAGCATTATTCCAACAGTAAGTAAGAACTTTATTTGATTTGATAAAGATTCTCTATTCCTAATTACATTACTGTGGTACGTAAAATAGAAATATGGGAAAAGCAAAAAAAAAAAAAAATCCTACTGCCGATCCATTTGTGATACGTGAATAAGAAAAAAAATGTGGATCAAGGCTCTTAAATCTATTTCCTTCGACAAAAAAAGGGTATGGTATAAAGTCAAATTGTCTGAACCTTTCTTGTTATTTTCATTAGGTTCAAGTCTGACGGGAATAATATTCTACGACTAACAACTCATTTATTTTCAAACCAATCCACTTACTATCTATTATTTGATTTACTAATCCTTCATATTGGAATAAGTCAATAGTCAAATGTTTTGGCAATTCCTCCCGGAGCGATGAAGCAATATAATTTTGAATCAGAGATTTCGATCTTTGTTTATCCTTCGTAGTAATAATATCTCGAGGTTTGCAACGATAACTTGGTATATCTACTAGACGACCATTAACTAAAATATGTCTATGGTTAACTAATTGTCTGGCTCCAGGAATGGTTGAAGCCATACCTAATCGAAAAAGGATGTTATCCAAACGCATCTCAAGTAGCTGTAGTAAAACCTGACCTGTTGACCCTTTGGCTTTTCCAGCGATATGCACATATCTAAGTAATTGTCGTTCTGTCAGACCATAATGAAAACGCAATTTCTGTTTTTCTTCTAGACGAATACGATATTGCGATTTTTTCCCAGAACGCAATTGGTTTTTAAGATCACTTCCAGATCTAGGCCTTTTACTAGTTAATCCTGGTAAAGCCCCCAGACGGCGTATTTTTTTGAAACGAGGCCCTCGGTAACGAGACATAAAACTCCTTTTTTTTATTGAAAAATTTAAAGAAAAATCTAAATTAAGACTGAACTAAAGGATAAACAAAGCAAGGCTAAATCTACTGAAGTATACAATACTAAAGTAGAATGAAAATAGAATGAAATGCATTGTATCAATATCTATATTTTTTGTATATGATAGTAAGGAAGTTAAGTCTCTGTTTTATGATTTGTTCTGTATAGATCTAATTGCTCCATTCCAATCTATTTTTTATTCATAGTTGCAAGTTAACACGACATAATAGATCAGCGACCGATATTTGAAGAAAGGGGGGAGAAGATATTATCAATCATGAAAAAATAGATAGATAAAAGCCGGCTATCGGAATCGAACCGATGACCATCGCATTACAAATGCGATGCTCTAACCTCTGAGCTAAGCGGGCTCACATAGCAGAAATAGAAATAGTGAATAGGGAGTCCGGAAACTACCAGATTTAATATATTAGCTATTAATTTATTTTAATTAATATTTCTTTTTTTTTTTTTTTTATTCATAATATTAATAATTACTTAATAATAATACTTAAAAATACATAATATTTCCATAATTATTACTTGATGTAAGAATATAATATCAAATTCAATTTGATATTATATTTTAGAAAAGTCTAATTATTTCTTAGAACAGTTATAGCAAATTATGCTAAATAATTATTAATTATCTCTAAATAAATAATATAATTAATTATAAATAATATAATTAATTATACTATATAATATATTATATAATATTAATGATAGTGAATCCATTCATAAGATAAGAATAAAGATATTATTATTATAAAGATATAATTAAAATTATAATTAAGACATTCCTTTGTTGTCATTCAGAGAAGATAGGGCGAAAAAAAAAAAAAAAAAAAATAAGTAATTGAGTATCGATCCTTCCAGTATTACAAATTGCGCTTTTAAAGTCAAAATTAAGGGAAGAGAGATATAGAGGTGGGATATATCTATTCATATTGAATTGGAGGCGCATCAATGATAGAATCATGTCCGATTGGAACAAATAGGGTTCATTCAATACAATGGAAATGATAGAGAATGGCAAAAAAAAAAAATAGTGGCATACACTTTTAGATATAAGAATCATTATCTAATAAATTCAACGTAATGATTTGATTCCAAGATAAATAAAATAAATAAAAGAATTGAATAGAATTACAACTGGATCCTGTCGCAAAAGGGGATATGGCGAAATCGGTAGACGCTACGGACTTGATTAAATTGAGCCTTGGTATGGAAACCTGCTAAGTGATAACTTCCAAATTCAGAGAAACCCCGGAATTAAAAATGGGCAATCCTGAGCCAAATCTTGATTTTGAGAAAAAGGGTTTAATTTATAGTTTTTATAATATAAAACTACAATAAAAAAAGATAGGTGCAGAGACTCAATGGAAGCTG